CACATATTGTCTAGTTCCTTACCGTACCACGTTAATTACCAATTATTGGTTATTGAGATTCCTAGGCAAGGCAGATTAATATTTAGGAATAGATATTACCTCTCTTTTTAACCTTTCAAATTCAAAATAAAATAAAATTCAAATGATTGAAGTCTTTCTATTTGGAATCGTCTTAGGTCTAATTCCTATTACTTTGGCTGGATTATTCGTAACCGCCTATTTACAATACAGACGTGGTGATCAGTTGGACCTTTGATTAATTAACATCTCTTTTTTTAACTGACCCCTCCCTTCTTTAATTTAATCCGAGGGGGAGGTCAGGGTCAAATTCAGATTGCTGTTCAATTATTTCAGTTCAGTGTGTATGGTTTTAGATCTAAGACGACAAGAGCGGAATCACGCTCTGTAGGATTTGAACCTACGACATTGGGTTTTGGAGACCCACGTTCTACCGAACTGAACTAAGAGCGCTTTCTTATCACAACGAAAAAGGCTGGAAATAAGGAGATTCTCTTTTTTTACCCCAACAATTCTTGTATGTGTATACTATCATATATCATAAAATAGAAATTTATGTATGTCAAAATGAAATCGATCAAAAAAAAAAAAAAAGATCTCGCGTTACTGCTGCTCTGAGCGGTAATTGGTAGGGATGACAGGATTTGAACCCGTGACATTTTGTACCCAAAACAAACGCGCTACCAAGCTGCGCTACATCCCTTTCAATTGGCCTACAATATCATTGTAAAGAATCCCTGTCTTGTTTTCCACATCCTTATTTTTTATTCCCTCTAGTGATATGCAAAATGGATCTTGCCTTTTCTTGTTTTTGGTCTCATATCATATACCATATAATAATAATTTATTATTATTTTTCTTGGGAATTCGCAGGTGTAAAGTGACCCATTTTCTGTTTTAAGAAAAAAAAAAAAAGAAAATCAAATCTTATATACCGAATCATTGCGCATTTCAATTTGAATTAGGGATTCCGCGCACAAATACAAGTGGGCCTTTAACTACATATACATCTCTTACCATAATATATTCCAATAGGGAATACAAAAACAAAAAAGAAGGAGGATTTTCAATGCGAGATCTAAAAACATATCTTTCCGTGGCACCGGTACTAAGTACTCTATGGTTCGGGTCTTTAGCAGGGTTATTGATAGAAATCAACCGTTTATTCCCCGACGCATTGACATTTCCTTTTTTTTCATTCTAGTTATTGAACTGGAACGGGGTGAAGAAGATTCGAGCTAGAATCAAATATTTGTGACTAATCTCTCTTTCCCCTCTTTTCGTTTTTTTGTTTTACAATTAGAAAGAAGGAAAGCGAAAGAAAAAAGGTGGCTTCAACCTCAGCGAAACCCGGGTTCAGGCTCCGATTAAATTAATTATTAATTATCCAGTTAAAAGCAAATAGACAGGTAAAAGAAAACGGAAATCGAAATATGGCTAGGGTAAGAGTATCCTCCACTACAAGATCCTTAAATGAAATACTGGACTGCGATTTAGCAATATAGTTAGAAATTCTTGTATTACTTATTATTTTTTATTTTTATTTCCTATTTATTTACTATATTGATTGCAATAAAATCTTTATTTCATAAGTTTTTTTTGAGTGGTTAGCAACTTCTATTTTTTTGTCCCGTGCTTCTTATTCGTTGCGGGTCGGAAAATAGAAAAGTTGGGTGAATCAAAAACCCCAAGGAGGTTCATGGCCAAGGGTAAAGAGGTCCGAGTAAGGGTTATTTTGGAATGTACTAGTTGTGTTCGAAACGGTGTTAATAAGGAATCAAGGGGTATTTCCAGATATATTACTCAAAAGAATCGACACAATACACCCAGTCGATTGGAATTGAGAAAATTCTGTCCCTATTGTTACAAGCATACACTTCATGGGGAGATAAAAAAATAGATAGAGTCAAGCCGCGTGCTTTTGTGTCACCCTTCCAAGGGACATGAAAAACTAATCTAGATATATATCTAGATTATTTCATATATTTTAATAAAAACAAATAAATAAATCTAGACAAACCAAATCCTATAATTGATTCTATAAATCATTTTTTGATTTCATCGAAATGGGATTTTAGGGATAAGGAATAAACAAATTATGGATAAAACCAAGCGACTCTTTCTTAAATCCAAGCGATCTTTTCGTAGGCGTTTGCCCCCGATCCAATCGGGGGATCGAATTGATTATAGAAACATGACTTTAATTAGTCGATTTCTTAGTGAACAAGGAAAAATATTATCTAGACGGGTGAATAGATTGACCTTAAAAGAACAACGATTAATTACTATTGCTATAAAACAAGCTCGTATTTTATCTTCGTTACCTTTTCTTAATAATGAGAAACAATTTGAAAGAAGTGGGTTGACCGCTAGACCTCCCGGTCTTAGAACCAGAAAAAAATAGGCTTACTCTTCAATTAAATAAAAATTCCAATCCGAACTCAAACACAGATGGATGTTTTGTTCAAAAAATCTGTGAAGCAGCCGTGCCGTAAGAAAAAAAAAAAGAATTGGGAAAGAAGAATAAAATCAATCTTTTTTTTTTATTGAGCGTGTTCGCTCATTTTGACGACTTTATCATATTATTTCTACTCTACCTTCCTCTTACTGGAGTTCATTCTCCAGAGAACTCCGTTTAAAAATTATAATGGATTCCTTCCAATTTCCTTATTTTCTAATCTCATTGGAAATCATATAAAGACAATTCCTATTTGATATAGCTATTTGTGCAAGTATCTTACGATTAAGAACCAACTGCGCCTTATACAGATTGTATATTAATCTACTATAACTATAGGATACCAGATTTCCGCGAATTACTGCATTTATTCGGGTGATCCACAAACGACGAAAATCTCTTTTTTTCCTATCTCTATCGCGATGAGCCGAAACCAAAGCTCTTATTTTCTGTTGAGTAATTGTTCGGCTAAGTCGTGAATGAGCCCCGCGAAAGCTTGATACAAATAAACGCATTTTTGTTCTACGTCTCCGAGCTATATATCCTCGTCTAATTCTGGTCATTGAATAAATGAAACTTTGATGAATAACTAATTGATTTCCTTTCTTTCAGTTATTCTTTTCCCCTTTCCTAGTCTATTAATAACAAATAACAAAACGGACTCTTCCAATTTATAAAATAAAAATTCCAATGGCTTTTGCTACTCTAACCTTCCCGACCACGCTTTTACCTTTTGTCGAGGCATTGGAAAGAAAATAGTAAAAAAAAACGAAAGTAGTAAATAGATAAAGAAATTGTGGGTTCCGTCGTCTCTATGATTACTTCTTAAACGGTGAGGCCCTCTCTATACACCGGAGCCACTTCCTTCATTTAATCAATTCTATTGGTAACTTGTACAGTTACCACTCTTCGGCTCTACCCATGAATTTTATAGTAATAGGTCTTTCATAACGAGATAGACCTTATACAGTAACGGTATTTAATTATGAAGATTGGTGGGGTAGCTGACCTTGTTAGTCCGTTCTTGCAAGAGTAGAAAGATAATCTTTCTGCTTTTTTATAGTATTTCCCCCGCTTAATGGATAACTATTTGTTACCAATGGGGAATTCTTTCTCACCTTCAATTAATTGCAAATTGAGGTGGTGGAATTTGCGCCAGTGGAAACCATAAATTTCATACACAATAGAAAGATATGATAGATCGATCTTTTTTTAGATAGTGAATGGAGTTCTTCTTCTTCTATTCTATCCGATTCACAGGTACTGATCATTGATACTTAAAAAAGGGTTTCTTTCTTTTGGTTTGTCTCAGCCCATGATTGAAACGAGTCGCACATACACCCTTGTACATGTTCCTCGGCGCTGAGGACATCCCCGCAGAGCGGGGGATTTGGTAACATTTCTGATTGGCTGTCTTGGGTTTCTAATAAGTTGTTTAATAGTTGGCATGCTGAATTATCCATTATGGGCTGGTTTAGATCGATCCTAACCGGATGATTATGAATTTCTTCTGTTTAATAGAATATTAAACCCTTAAGAAGTGACTGCTATGTTTTATCCAACCGCTACAAGATCAACAAGTCCATGAGCTTGGGCTTCTGTTGCTGACATAAAAGTATCCCTTTCCATGTCTTCGGATACAACCCATAAGGGCTTGCCCGATCTTTGTACATAAACCATTGTAAGGATTTCGCGCAGTCTCAGTAGTTCTTCCGTATCCAGGATAAATTCTCCCGTTTGTGCCCCATAAAAAGCGCCAATAGGTTGATGGATCATGACCCTGATGATATATTATAACATAATAAAAGGTTCCTCTATCTCGCACGATTCGGCGAGGGGAAGAGATAAAGAAAAAGATTGAATTGAACAACCGTACGGGCACTTTTTCGCATTGCATACGGCTCGCCAATGGAATTTGCTTTTTACCCTTCATCAAACAAGGATAAAAAGGGGGTTCTATTATAGCCAGATGGGTAAATGACCCAATTACCACCCTTCTTTTTTTTTTGAGGAGTTCAAAAATACTATGATGGCTCCGTTGCTTTATATATTTATTTCTTTTGTGATTCAGCAATCCCAAAGTTTCTTTTTTTTTTTTTTTTCAAATCAAAATAAAAAAAGAAATAAATCAAAAATAATCTTCTTTTTTTTATTTTCGTACTCTTTCATACCATAAATCTTGTGAATTGTTAATTGTTAAGAACCTTCCGGCGTGAAAAAGGTGTGTGGCGCTGCAATAGGCCTCCGATAGGTAAGATAAACTCGGAATACCCCTTCTTTATCTCATACTACTGCTTCGATACATAATCAAATATTTTGAAAAAAAAAAAACACTAACAATTTTCATATCGAATTCGAAGTGCCATGCTATTATTACTTAATATTAAGAATTCATATGGCGAAGGCATAGTCTTCTTTTTTCTCTCAAATAAAAAACTCATTGGCGCCAAGCGTGAGGGAATGCTAGACGTTTGGTACTTGCTCCGGCGGCCAGGAGAAAAGACCCCATGGAGGCGGCCAATCCCATGCATATTGTCTGTACATCGGGTCGCACAAATTGCATAGTATCATAAATTGCTATCCCGGGTATTACCCATCCGCCAGGAGAGTTGATAAATAAATACAAATCCTTGGTCTCGTTCTCTATACTGAGATATACCATAATACCAATAAGTTGATTCGAGATATCGCTCTCAACCATTTGACCTAAAAAAAGTAATCTTTCTCGATAAAGTCGGTTGATTAGGATAAAACAGTATCCCTTCGGAGCCGTACAGGCATCTTTTGATGCATACGGTTCAACAAAACTTGCGAAAAACAAATCAATGTGTAGCTCCTAGCCCCTTTCCTTTCTTTTTTCCTCGCTTCTATCGAGGGGCTTTTCTTCCGGTTTTCAAGAACGCTGAGTTTAGCCGGTTTCCTAGACCTATAATATTCTAATATAAAAAAGAAATTCACTAAACTTATCGAACTAACTTTTCATTGATGTATTTTTTCATCGAGATCCGATCCAAAAATCACGATGCCATTTTCTTGTTCCTGAATTGAATGGGCTTCTTCCATTTTTTTAGGTTTAGGCTCTACTCCGAGTAAGGATTCGCCCGATTTTGATTTGCACATATAGGACAAATGACCCCAATACCACGTCTCTTTTTTGCTATGACTTACCCCTTTTTTAATTCATTTCTTTCATGTCTTCCGCCAAATATTTGACATATTCATCATATTTAGCATTCCGTTGATTAACGTTTGAGATCGCTTTTCGAATAAAGGAATCGTTTATGATATAAGTAATAATCATAGATATATTACCAATTGGGTTTTTCTAAACGGAGCCTGGATACCTCATTTTATTGGTCCAGCCAAGACGACCATAAAATTGATTTCTTGCTATGGATGCTTCCTCACGAAATAGATCTAATTGCACTTCATTGCATTTCACGCTACAAATTTTTGATAATTCAATCAATTTTTTGGGCGAAACAGAGGATATCTCGATCGGGGGAGAGAACGGGGAAATCCCATATGACCCAATAGATCTGACAAGTCGCACTATATGTCAACCCAAGATGGATGCTTGTCCCCGGGACTTCGATAAGGTACTTTTGGAACACCAATAGGCATAAAATGAAAGAAAAAAGAATTAAGTACTCTAGTTCACTTTGATGTGGAAGCGTAATAATGGGCTTCTTGTCTTAATACTAGTGGCCGTTATCTTAGTTTATACATAGATTGACGAAGTTCATAAAATAAAGGAAAATTCTTACGAATAAGTCTTTTGAATGATGACCAAATATGGATACATTCGCTCATAGAAAAGGGAATCAACCCCCATTGCGTATTGGTACTTATCGAGTATAGAATAGATCTGCTTCTCTTTTTTCCTACGAACCGAACTCTTCCATTATTACTAAAAGAATAGAACAAATATTAATATTAATCCCTTTTTCGAGATAATCCCCTGAAAAAAGGGGTACATAGCATAGTTTTTTTCAATGCAATAAAGTTACATAGTGTCTATTTTTTATTAATAAAGGGGTAGTCCCATGGGTTTGCCTTGGTATCGTGTTCATACCGTCGTATTGAATGATCCCGGTCGTTTGATTGCTGTCCATATAATGCATACAGCCCTGGTTGCGGGTTGGGCCGGTTCAATGGCTCTATATGAATTAGCTGTTTTTGATCCCTCCGATCCAGTTCTTGATCCAATGTGGAGACAAGGCATGTTCGTTATACCCTTCATGACTCGTTTAGGAATAACCGATTCATGGGGTGGTTGGAGTATTACAGGGGGGACAGTAACGAATCCGGGTATTTGGAGTTACGAAGGTGTAGCGGGGGCACATATTGTGTTTTCCGGATTGTGCTTCTTGGCAGCTATCTGGCATTGGGTGTATTGGGATCTAGCAATATTTGTTGATGACCGTACAGGAAAACGTTCTTTGGATTTGCCTAAAATCTTTGGAATTCATTTATTTCTCTCAGGAGTGGCTTGCTTTGGTTTTGGGACATTTCATGTAACAGGATTGTATGGTCCTGGAATATGGGTGTCTGATCCGTATGGACTAACTGGAAAGGTACAATCTGTAAATCCAGCATGGGGTGTGGAAGGTTTTGATCCTTTTGTTCCAGGAGGAATAGCCTCTCATCATATTGCGGCAGGGACATTGGGCATATTAGCAGGCTTATTCCATCTCAGTGTCCGCCCGCCACAACGCTTATACAAAGGATTACGTATGGGCAATATTGAAACCGTTCTTTCCAGCAGCATCGCTGCTGTCTTTTTTGCAGCGTTTGTTGTTGCTGGAACTATGTGGTATGGGTCAGCAACTACCCCCATCGAATTATTTGGTCCCACCCGTTATCAATGGGATCAGGGATACTTTCAGCAAGAAATATATCGAAGAGTCAGTGCTGGACTAGCCGAAAATCAAAGTTTATCAGAAGCTTGGTCTAAAATTCCTGAAAAATTAGCTTTTTATGATTACATCGGAAATAATCCTGCGAAAGGGGGATTATTCAGAGCGGGTTCAATGGATAACGGGGATGGAATAGCTGTCGGGTGGTTAGGACACCCTATATTTAGAGATAAAGAAGGGCGTGAACTTTTTGTACGTCGTATGCCTACTTTTTTTGAAACATTTCCAGTTGTTTTGGTAGACGGAGATGGAATTGTTAGAGCCGACGTTCCTTTTCGAAGGGCAGAATCGAAGTATAGTGTCGAACAAGTAGGTGTAACCGTTGAGTTCTATGGTGGCGAGCTGAATGGCGTGAGTTATAGTGATCCTGCTACTGTGAAAAAATATGCTAGACGTGCTCAATTGGGTGAAATTTTTGAATTAGATCGTGCTACTTTGAAATCCGATGGTGTTTTTCGTAGCAGCCCAAGGGGCTGGTTTACGTTTGGACACGCTTCATTTGCTCTGCTTTTCTTCTTCGGACACATTTGGCATGGTGCTAGAACCTTGTTCAGAGATGTTTTTGCTGGTATTGACCCGGATTTGGACGCTCAAGTGGAATTTGGAGTATTCCAAAAACTTGGAGATCCAACTACAAGAAGACAAGTAGTCTGATGCAGCATTGCTCTACTATTTTAGTTTCTCGCTTCTGCTTCTATTTTCGATTTGTGCTTTTTATTTAAAATAAGGTATAAGGTACTGGAGAAATATGGATTTAAATCGCCGCCCTTTTTGATTCTTTTTTTCTTTAATCCGGGGGATGATCCCAAATAAACAGGTATGGAAGCTATAATTGGAAACCACGATCGAATTTATGGAAGCATTGGTTTATACATTCCTCTTAGTCTCGACTCTAGGGATCATTTTTTTCGCTATCTTTTTTCGAGAACCGCCTAAAGTTCCAACTAAAAAAACAAAATGATTTTTTTTTTTATCTCAATTGAAGTAATGGGCCTCCCAATATTGGGAGGCCCATTACTTCTACTTCAACTAGTCCCCGTGTTCCTCGAATGGATCTCTTAGTTGTTGAGAGGGTTGCCCAAAAGCAGTATATAAGGCGTACCCAGTAAAACTTACAAGTAACCCAGATATAGAGATGGCGACTAGGGTTGCTGTTTCCATTATTATAGAATTTCAAGACCACACTGGATCCATGATAAGATCGTTTATTTACAACGGAATGGTATACAAAGTCAACAGATCTCAACCAATACAAAATAGGATTTATGGCTACACAAACAGTTGAGGGTAGTTCTAGAGCTCGTCCAAAAAGAACTTCTGCAGGGGGGTTGTTGAAACCCTTGAATTCGGAATATGGTAAAGTAGCTCCTGGATGGGGAACTACTCCTTTGATGGGAGTCGCAATGGCTTTATTTGCGGTATTCCTATCTATTATTTTGGAGATTTATAATTCGTCCGTTTTACTGGACGGAATTTCACTGAATTAGAATGAAATTTACAAGAATCACAAAATACTACCTTTTAAATAAGCATTTAGGTATCGGATTTTGATTTTAGTTGATTGGTAGTTCGACCGCGAATTTTTGATTTCTGTATTTCCGGAATATGAGTGTGCGACTTGTTCGAATTGATCCTATTGATAGTACAGAGCATAGATCTGTCGTCTTGAGCGAGATGGCTTTACTCCGTCGGATATTCATTCGAGTATCTGGAGCACGGAATATATGAAATAGATCACGAAGTATTCGAACTATGATTCATACTTAATATTCAGACCCCTTGGCCGGATTCTAAAAATTTTTCCAAAGACAAAATTTTCAATTGCAAGATTTTTCTTCTTTCAAATTCCCCATTTCTGCTTTTATTTTACTCAAAGCACAAACTTGAATAAATGATGATCCAAGGATTCTTACTCATGGAATCTTTGGACTTAGTTTGAAGGTTTTATTGAATCATCGTGGTTCTAGTATGAATCTGAGGTTTCAATTGATTCATAGGGTCTTAACAAGAAAATTCCTATCAATAATAAAGAAAACAAAAGTCAAGCTGCATTACATACAACTCAAAATAACAAATCAAAGAAAATGAAATAGGTAAATAGAAGATTCAAGAGGCCTGTAACGATCAACATAAAGATAAGCGCGTCGACTTGATTTTTTGGCATTCTAATTATAACCACAAAGAAAAGCTTTCTTATTTTTATTCTTTCGTATTTTTAGATAAGATTGAATCAAAAAATTAAGAAGTTTCCAATTTTCTATTCCATACCAGTATTGGGGTGGTTTTGTTTGAGCCGTACGAGATAAAATTCTCATATACGGTTCTCAGAGGGGAGTTCTCTTGGTTTACCTATCTCAATAAAGTCTACGATTGGTTCGAAGAACGTCTCGAGATTCAGGCGATTGCAGATGATATAACTAGTAAATACGTTCCTCCTCATGTCAACATATTTTATTGTCTGGGAGGAATTACGCTCACTTGTTTTTTAGTACAAGTAGCTACAGGGTTTGCTATGACTTTTTACTACCGCCCGACCGTTACTGAGGCTTTTGCCTCTGTTCAATACATAATGACGGAAGTTAACTTCGGGTGGTTAATTCGATCG